ATTGGTACTTTATATTTCATGCTGTCTATTTGGGGTGGCTTGTTGGGTACTGGTTTAAGGGTATTAATGCGCTTGGAGTTATCTATTCCTGAAAGCGTGCTGGGTAATAGGCATTTATATAATGTGTTGGTTACTTCTCATGGTTTGGTAATGATTTTCTTTTTTGTGATGCCCATGATGATGGGCGGCTTTGGAAATTGATTATTTCCTCTAATGTTGGGCGCGGGAGATATGGCTTTTCCTCGTATAAATGCTTTGAGGTTTTGGTTGATGCCGGCTTCTTTGCTTCTATTACTTATGTCAGCTTTTGTTGAAGAGGGCTTTGGGGGTGGATGAACATTGTATCCTCCTTTGTCTAGGAATTGGGCTCATTCGGGGCCTTGTACGGATTTTGCTATTTTTTCTTTACATGTGGGAGGTATTTCATCTATTTTAGCTTCTATTAACTTTTTGACAACTATGTTGGGAATGCGTCCTGGTGGTGTGACTTTAATTCGTTGTACTATGTTTGTTTTGGCATTGAGAATTACTAGATTTCTTTTAATTTGTGCTATGCCTGTTCTTGCTGGGGCTTTAACTATGCTAATTACCGATCGTAATTTTAATACTACTTTTTTTGATCCTGCTGGTCTTGGGGATCCTATGTTATTTGTTCACTTGTTTTGGTTTTTTGGGCATCCTGAAGTTTATATTTTGATTTTACCTGGGTTTGGAATTATTTCTCATGTTGTTAAGGTTGGTTCTGGGAAGGAAGATATTTTTGGAAAAGTCGGAATGTTTTATGCTATAAAGTCTATTGGGCTTCTAGGGTTCTTGGTCTGGGGTCATCATATGTTTTCTATGGGTATTAATGTTGATAGGCGGTCATATTTTAGTGTAGTTACTATAATTATTGCTGTTCCTACTGGTGTCAAGGTGTTTAGTTGGTTGGCAACCATGATTGGGGGTCGGGTTCGGAATTGGGCTGCTATGTATTGAGCGGTTAGGTTCCTCGTTTTTTTTACTATGGGTGGTTTGACTGGCATTGTTGTTTCCAGAGCCTCGTTAGATGTTTTGTTGCATGATACGTATTATGTCGTTGCTCATTTTCACTACGTGCTGAGGATGGGTGCTGTATTTGCTATGTTTGCTGGTTTTCATTATTGATACCCATTAGTTACTGGATTGGCTCTTCATGATGCGTGAAGTAAGATGCAGTCAGTATCTATGTTTTTTAGTGTTAACTTGACTTTCTTCCCTCAGCATTTCTTAGGGATGAGTGGGATGCCTCGGCGTTATGCTGAGTACCCTGTTGGTTACTCTTTTTTTAATGCTTTGTCTAGGTGGGGCTCTACGGCTTCTATGCTTAGGTTATTCTTTTTTTTGTTTATTGTTTGGGAGAGATTTATTGCTGAGCGGCGGATTATTTCTCTTGGTATTCCTAAGACTGAAGCTGAGTGGGCACGAGGAATGTTCCCTATTCCTTTACATAATCGGGTTTATCGGCCTTTGGTTGTAGTGGGAGGAAAAAGAAAGGTTAGGAAGGATAAGAATGTTAAGTATCTGGTTCGTGATTGGGCGGCTGGAAAGCCGTTTTAATAGGCTTAATAGTTTAGGAAGAATGAGAGTTTTGTAATCTTTTGGTACCCTTATGGGTTTTGGCCAATGAAGGGTGCTTTTTGAAAAGGGGTGTTGCAAGGGTTGAGTGCAGTATTATGTGTGGTTACATTTTGCAGGTTGTTTTTTGAGTATACGACTATTTGTTGAGGTTTAGGAATTGTATTGGTTCTTAATGTTATCTTTTTATTTGTGTGGTGATATTGTGGTCGTGGAAAGGGAGGTCGTCCTTCCTATAAGTTTAAGTAGTTTTTGACGTTTTTCGTTTTAGCTGGGTGTGTATTTGCCAGAGCTTTTTGAAGTGCTGGTGGTGGAGCGGCTATTTGAGCTCTGGCGGTTGGTTATTTATTATTGTTGGTGGAGTTTTCTGTTCAGCCTTTTGTTGGCTTTCAGTGCATAGAATTCTTGATGGTGGATAAGTTTAGGATGCTGATAGTCATTATATCGTTAGTGGTGGGTGTAATGACATTGTTGTGCAGACATAATGAATTTAGGTTGGTTAGTTCTCGGTCTAAAGTAGGTGGAGAGATCAGAATTCTTTTAACTTTAATGTGTTCTGTTTTCATGTTTGTGGCGGGGAATTGGATGTGGTTTTATATATGATTTGAGGCGTCCTTGATTCCTATATTGTGGCTAATTTTAATGTGAGGGTATCAGCCGGAGCGTTTTGAGGCGGCGATATACATGACGTTATACACTGTTGGTGGCTCGTTGCCATTGTTGGTTGGGTTAATTTATCTAATGGGAAGTTGTGGGAGAGATTGTTTTATGTTGGCTAAGTTTTCTTATGAGTTTTGATTGTGTGGTACCTCTTTGGGCGGGGTGTGTGTGCTTGGTTTGATTTTTGGTTTCTTGGTTAAGGCACCTTTGTTTGGCGTTCATGGGTGACTTCCTAAGGCTCATGTTGAGGCGCCGTTGGCTGGTTCTATACTGTTGTCAGGCGTGCTGTTGAAGTTGGGTGGATATGGTCTTTATCGTATTATATGGCTTGTGGATTTGAAATCTGGTGGGGGGCTGCACGTAATTTATGGTGTGATGAGTTTAAGTTTGGTTGGGGGTTGTTTATGTACCGGTATTTGTGCCTGTCAGAGGGATTTGAAATCAATAGTAGCGTTTTCGTCGATTGGTCACATGGGGTTTTGTATGTGTGGTCTTCTTAGTAGTACCAGAGTGGGTATTGGTGGTGCAGCGTCTGTAATATTTGCTCATGGAATTGTGTCGCCTATTTTATTTGCTTTGTCTGGCGCTCTTTATGATAGAAGAGAAACTCGGAGAGTGGGGATTAATTTGGGTGTTGACAGGGTATTGCCTGGATTTTCCTTGGTGTGGGCTGTAAGGTGGTTTGTAAACATGGGGGTTCCTATAACTTTAAATTATCTTGGTGAGTGAATACTTATTGGCAGGATATGTCTTATGGTTCCTGCTTTGCTTGGATTTGTTTGGCTTAGATGTTTTTTGAATGGTGTTGTTAGTTTTTATGCCTTTAGCACTGTTTGTCATGGTGTAGTTAGGGATTATAGACGTTCTGCATGTTTACAAACTAATGAGCGGTACTATGTGGGAAGTGCTTTTGGCTTGTTGTTTTTATTTTTAAGCCCTTTTGGTTTAGATTTTTTTACTGCTTAGCTTAGTTTTGGGGTGTTAGGCTGTCTTAGTTTATTTAAAATGTTGCGTTGTGGTCGCAGAGATGAACTCTGTTCAGGTAGTATTTTTTATGGTGTATATTTAGCACGTTGGTTTTTCATACCAAAGGAGGAAGTTTTTCCTGACCTTCTAGGGGAGTGGCTGTCTTGAAATCAGCTTGGGGGTGTTCGATTCATCCAAAGGTCTATGACAAAATTGAGCAATACGGATTATTTAAATTATGGTGTTAGAAGTTTTGGTTGGGGTTTTGAGTGGGAGTGGATGTTTTACAGTGCATTTATTTTTGTTTGTTTCTTTTTGGCAGTTGTTTTTGGAGGGTTATGGTATGGGTTAGGGGCGCGTTCTAAGCCTGTTTGGGCTCAGAAAACCGCTTTTGAGTGTGGTTTTGATCCGCTGAGGAGGTCTTGAAGTCCTTTTTCATTGCGATTTTTCTTGTTGGCCATAATTTTTTTAGCTTTTGATGTAGAGATGGTGCTGTTTTTTTGCGTTGTTTATACTAAAGGCCTGGCTTGAGTTGGCATGTCTTATTATTTAAAGTTTTTGCTTGTTGTATTCATAGCAGTATTGTTTTTTGGGTTGATTCATGAAGAGAATGAGGGTAGCTTAGAGTGGAAGTAGTTATATTTGGGCGTTGTGCCAGATAATTGGGCTTTCTTGATGTGGAAGAATATAAAGGTTTAGTCCTTTCGGCGTCAACCCCGGAAGCTATTGAAGCGTTAGGCTTTTAACCTGAAGATAGTGAAGTTTTCACCCGGAGTGTTGAAGTGGTAGAATGAAATGCGTCGGATTTAAGCTCCGGAGGTAGGGTTTACCCTCTTTAACAAACATGATAAGAGTTGTATTAGTGGTGTTATCAGTGCAGATTGCGGTGTCTTTTTTTATTTTAACTGAACGAAAGGGTTTGGGAATGTTTCAGTTGCGGCAGGGTCCCAATAAGGCTAGGTTTAAAGCTTTGGGGCAGCCTGTGGCAGACGGTGTGAAGCTTTTTATTAAGCAGCTTAGTTTTCCGTTTAGTGCGAGGTTGACTAGTTATTTATTAGGGCCGGGTTTGTTGTTTTTTTTAGCCTGTTTAAGATGACTGGCTTTTCCTCTTATTGATGGCACCGTGCGTATGGAGTGGGGGATGTTATATGTTTTATGTGTTTCTAGTTTACATGTTTTTGGTGTATTTATTTGCGGTTACAGGTGTGACTCTCGTTATGGTATGTTAGGGGCTATGCGTGGTGTGGCTCAGGCCATTTCTTATGAAGTGGTGATGAGTGGTGTTGCGTTTTGTCCTCTTTTGCTGTTGGGCACGTTTGATTTGGTTGGGTGACGTCAGAGGGGTGGTATCATGATGTGCGTGTTGACTGTAGAGAGAATGATTATTTGAATAATTGTTATGTTGGCAGAAACTAATCGGACACCGTTTGATTTTGTCGAAGGAGAGTCTGAGCTGGTTGCCGGGTATTCGGTTGAATATGGTGGTGGCTCCTTTGCTATAATTGCTTTAGCTGAATATGGTAGCATGTTTTTTATGGCGTTGTTGACTTCTGTTATGTTCTTTAGGGGGTTTGGGATGCCGGGGCACGCGTGTGTGTGAATCAATTTGTGACATAGGTGGTGGGCTGTAGTGTTTTGTTATTTTTTTATTGTTATTCGTGGTGCCTTGCCGCGTTTTCGATATGACCTTCTTATAAGGTTTTGTTGGGTACTATTATTGCCTGTGACTTTAAGGCTTATGACATTTTATTTGTGTGTGGGTTAGCTTTGTGTTGTATGTAGGTTGAGGCATGGTGTTAGTGAATTTATTATGGTGGTTTTAATAAATAGTGCCTGTTTTAGGTTGTATCTTAATGAGAATTGGAGCTTGGGGGTTTCAGGTGCCTTCTTGGTCAGCCTAAGTTGTTAAGTTTATTACTGGAGTTTTAATTTTTCAGATGGGGTAATGTCTGTTTAACACAGGGTGTTAAGTTAGGTTAGACTGTGGTACTTCAAATGTTAGTATGAACGTGGTGTTTACATCTTGGTGACTAGAATTGGTTATCTTGTTTTTTATAACATTTTGTTGCCCGTCGTTGTTTCTACGTTTGGTTGACGGCGGTTGGGGGCCGTGATCCATTTTCATGGGGATAGGCGCGCAGGCGCTTTTTGCGGTTTGGAACAATTGCTTTAGCAATAGTGATGGGATGGTTTAAAGTAGCTGCCCAAGCAGTGAAGCAAAGTGGACACAGGCCTTTGTTTTATTGTAATGAGCGTATTGTTATGGCTTTGTTAAGTTTGTCTGAAGCTCTTTTTGGTAAGTTTTTGGGCTTTAGGGTATTTTAAGATTGGCGAAATTTTGTATGGTTATGCGTGACCTCTTGCTGGTATCATAGTGGTTGATGCTTTTAAGGTTCTTTTGCTAAATCTTATTATTTTACGTTGTTACGGGGCTACTGCACAGGTGTTTTTGGGCCGTGTTAAGGCTTATAATTAGTTATATCCGGAGACTAAAGAGATGGATGAGCACTTGTTGAAGGCGGTTGTAGGGCTGTGTTAGCGTGTGTGTTGTGTGTTCGAATAGTTTAAGAAGAACGCGGCGGTGAAGTTGCCGTAGTGGCTGTATGCCTTTGGACAATGGTACAGGGTGGAAAATATGGTTTTCTTGATCCTATAACATATAACTGTCTTCGACTGGTGTCTTATTATGACTTGGTGATGGTGGTGTGTGTAGGCGTGATGGTTGTGGTTGTTAGTTTTTTGGCGTTTGCTTTATGTCGGCGTGCGTTTTTGGGAGGCTATACTTATCGGTTTGGAAAAGGATGTAACTGGTTGGAGTTCTGTTGAACTTTGTTTCCTGGTGGAATTCTGGGTGCTTTGGGATATGTGTCTTGGGAAAATTTATACGAGATGGAGCTTACTGATAGGGCTGATTATTATGTTAAGGTAGTTGGTCATCAGTGGTATTGGGAGTATGAGTATTTTTTGAGATCTCAGTTTAAAACCTTGGATGAGGTGGAGGCTGGCATGAAAGCCGTGGCCATTTCTGATTGCATATCAGATTCTGGTGTTTCTGTTGCTGAGGGTGATGAAAACGGTGGTGTCATAAAAAGCTGAAGTGCTGACGCTGATAATCGGAGTGATCATGGAGATAGCCGGTTGTCTCATTTCTTTGCTCGTTTAAATGTTTCTGAGTTGAGAGTTCCTAATGAAGACAATGTTTCCATGTTGATGGACCTTAATGTGTTGAGTGATTGGAAGAAAGAGGTGGAGGCGTCTAGGTCTGGGCTTGACGGGGTGTCGGTATTGGATTCTTCGGCGCGTGCTGATTGCAGGGAGGTTTTTGCTATTTTAGGGTCTGGTGACTGCTCTCCATTTAAGCTTGTTAATGGGGTTAACGTAGGCGATGTGCATCTGAGTTATGACAGTTATGGGGTCTCTATAAATACTTCGTTTGAAGATATGAATGGAGTGGATTTAGGCGATGTAAGAACTCTTTGACCTTTTTTAGGGCAGGGGGGCGTAACGCAGCCGTTATATATTCCTGTGAATAAGACTACTGAGGTGAAGGTTTGTACTGCTGATGTAATTCATAGTTGGGGCGTTCCGTCTTTAGGAGTAAAGATGGATGCCGTTCCCGGGCGGGTTAATCATTTAGGGGTGCATCCTTATAGGGTGGGTTTGGCTTATGGTAATTGTTATGAGCTTTGTGGATATGGTCATAGGGTAATACCTGTTTGTGTGGCGGTTGTTTCTAAAGGCGCGTTTCATGGGGTTCTGAATTCGATGCTTGTTGGTGCTTTAGAAGACTAGGGATGAGGAGGTAGCATAATTTAGTGTGTCTTGCTTACACCAAGATTGTGGTTGGTTTGACCCCTTCTTTGAGGCGTTAGTTTATTTAAAAGAACGGGCGGCTGTTAACCATCTGGTGTGTAGCAACACACGCCTCGGTTGGCAGCCGGTTTAGCAGAAGTTTAATGTTTACGACTTAGGATCGTAGGGTGTAGGGTCTACAGCTGGTGGAGCGGCAGTATAATATTGTATGCGTAGTTTCGGCCTACGTGGTGGACACCAGTTCTCGTTCTTTTTGTCTGATAAAAGGTTAGACATTGACCGTTCCACGCTGGGTTGGTTTTTTGTGCGTGGCGGTCGAATACCCTCACCTACTGAAGAAGGGGAATATATGGTATTTTTAGTAGCTGCTTTTTGCATATTTACTTTTTTTTTTATTATTAAGTATCTGTTTTTGGGTTTAGTCAGGGCTGGGTATGTTTTGGCTTTCGAGGTGGATTTGTCTTCTGCTATACCTATTGGTTGTTCGTTATTGTTTTATGTTGACTGGGCGTCTGTAATGTTCAGATTAAGGGTTTTGTTTATTTCTGGCAGTGTCTTTGTGTATTGTTGTTTTTATATACATGGTGATTCTAGGCCTGATCGTTTTTGTTGATTGGTTGGGTTGTTTGTATTTTTTATAAATGTTTTTATTTTTATGCCTAGAATCATGGGTATGTTAATTGGATGGGATGGTTTAGGGATTGTGTCATTTGCCCTGGTGTCTTATTATAAGAACCCCGAATCTATGGCTGCAGGTATAGTCACGCTATTGACGGGTCGAATCGGAGATGCATGTTTAGTTTTGTTAGTTGGGTCTGTGTTGTACAACATAAGTTGGAATTGGTATGATTTTCGGTGTGTTTCGACTGTGGGTGTTATAATTTTGTTGGTTGTTGGCAGCATAACTAAGAGGGCCCAAGCACCTTTTTCTGCGTGGTTGCCCGCGGCTATGGCCGCTCCAACACCGGTCTCGGCCTTGGTACATTCTTCAACCCTTGTGACGGCTGGTGTTTATGTAATTTACCGATATTTTGATTGTGTTCAGGGCAGTTGGGCTGTCTATTTGGTATTCTTTGCCATACTAACTATATTGGTTTCAGGGTTAGTTGCTTTAGGTGAGTTGGATGTTAAGAAGGTGGTTGCTTTTTCTACAATAAGACAGCTGGGGGTTATGATGCTTTCTTTAAGGGCAGTTACTACTAAAGAGGTAGGAATATACCATCTCTTGGTACATGCATATTATAAATCCTTAATGTTTTTGTGTGTAGGTTGTGGAATTTACAAAGGTGGCGGCAATCAGGATTCTCGCTTGTCTCAGATAATGTGATTGAAGATGCCTGTAGTAGCTGGGTGGCTGTTTGTTGCTTGTTTTTCATTGGGAGCCGTTCCATTTACTTCTGGTTATTGGTCTAAGCATGCGGTAGTGGAAGGATGTGTTCATGGTGAAGTTAGGCTGCTTGGTGCCGGGGTGATTTGTTTTTCTGTTTTGGTAACCTCTTTTTACACATTTCGTTTGTTGTATCTTCTTTTTTTTTCTGGACAACAGAATCCTTTCTCCAAAGCGGAGGCCCCATTGTGGGCGGGAGGCTTTTCGGACCGGCTTTTCGTTTATATCCCTCTTCACTTGTTGGGTATTGCTAGCATAAGAGTAGGACCATTTATCCATAGAAGATTTCTATTTGTCGGCATGCCTCTTCATAGCCCTTTGTGGTTTAAGTTAGTAAGGTTACTGATGGTTGTTGCTGGGGCCGTTTTGGCGGTAGTGGGGAGGTCTTGGGTTCCTATTGGGCGCAGGTGAATTTTTATTGGTGGAAGCGGTGTCTATAGCTTGAATAAGTTTAGTCATATGCCTGGGGTTCATTGGTTTGTTAAGAGTCACTGATTTTACCCATATCTAACGGGGAATGTTATTGCTAGAAAATCTTTGAAGCTGATTTCTGACTTGTATTTGGTTTTAGAAAAAAGTTGAATAAATATTTTTGCTTTCCGCACACTTCTTGGGGGGCTAATTGTAAGTATAAAGCGTTGGCAGCGTTTTGGGTTAATAGTTTTGCAGCTTTTCGGCATGGTGGTGTTTTTCTATCTACATCTTAAAATACCTTGTGCTATTAAGCATGGGGCGGCTGTTGTGTTTGGTTGATTGAAAGGTAGTTTAATAAGAATACAGGATTGTCAATCTTGAGGTATCTGGGTAGATTCTTTTAGATGTTAACGGTATTGATGGTTGCAATAGTGGGGGTCTTGGGAATAATGTTAGTTTTGAGGCATCCGTTGGATTTAAGGGGTTGCTTAATGTTGGCAGGAAGCATCGGGGCCGGCGTGTTGAGGTTTACGACATCGTGTTTAATGGGGTTTGCTTTGTTTATAGTGATGGTTGGCGGTGTTTTAGTGTTTATTGCTTTTTGTGTTGCTCTTGTTCCGTATGAGAAAGGGCCTAGTGCTAGGAGGCCTAAAGGGGGCTATGTAGTGTTTTCTAGGGTGTGGATTTGGATGCCAGTGGCTATTGTTTTTGTGGTTATAATGGTTTTAGACCCTTTTAGGAGGCTTGTGGGTGGTCGTGATGCGTTTTTTCGGGGCGCTGAGGCATTTGTGTGTTGCCGGGAATGGGCTATTACTATGGTCTTGTTGGGTTTATATTTACTGGCTGCAATTATTGCTGGTGTTGTTATCAGGTCCAAGTACTCTGGGGCGCTTGTAAATAAGAGATGGCACACAAAAAGTCTTGGTATTTCTGGGGATAAAAATTTTCGTCAGGTTAGGCAAAGAATAGAGTTGAGTCATTGGATGTAAGTTTTTGATTGGCATTTTTGTTGTGGGGCTTAGCCATAGTTTTCATTCGTCATCATGATTTTCTTGTTATTTTAATTTTGTTCGAGATGGCGGTTGTTAGTCTTTTTACTGGGCTTATGCTGTATCTGTGTGGCGTTGGAAATGAGTTTGCGTGTTATACCATAATTTCTTTTTTAACGATATTTGTTTGTGAGTCTGTGGTGGGACTATCATTATTAATTAGGGCTACGCGGAATTTACAGTTTATTAGCGCTACAAGGTTTTGTTCTTTAAAGTATTAGTGTGTGAGAGCGGGTAGGTGTAGGTGTGCACGAGAAAGTTTGGTTTTCTAGGATGTCTGTCCAGAGGCAACCTGCTTATGATGAGGGTGTCAAGATTTTCGCGATTAAATCCAGCATTTTCTTTATTCATGTCACTAAGGTTTTTAGGTATTGTAATAGTTGTGTGTAGAGGGGGATTGCTTGGGGTTTATGTTGGTTTTGAGTGTAGTTTTTTAGGACTGGCGGCTGTTTTAGCTGGTGACAGGGTGGAGGAAAACGAAGGTTGCATGAAGTATTTTGTGTTCCAGGCGCTTGGGTCTATATTTTTGTTGGTGGGGTTTGTATTTTTAATTGAGCCAGTATTTTCTATTGTAGTGGCGTGAGCCTTTACTTTGGTTGGGTTGTGCTTAAAAGCAGGATTTTTTCCATTTCATTACTGGGTACCTTCTGTAATAGCTACATGCTCTTGATTTAGGTGCTTTTTGATTTCTGTTTGGCAGAAAATTGGACTGATGTGTTTTATTGGAAAAAGTGGGATGTCTTGAGGTATCCCCCACTGGCTTGAGGGCATTGCATGTTTAACGGCTTTGTCTGGTGCTATTGGCGGCGTCTGGGCGGTTTTTTATCGGTCGTTAATAGGGTACTCGTCGTTGGTCCATAGGGGTTGGATAATTATGGCGTGTTTTACTGGCTTAGGGAGTGTCTTATTTTACTTAGGGGTTTATGGAGTTATCAGGGGTGTTTTAATGGGGCGGCTCCAGATGGCCAAGTTGATATGCTATGAAGACTTAAGGAATACACATCTTAACAGGGGGAGGTCTTTGTTCATGGTTTTTATTGATTTTATGTCGTTAGGGGGTGTACCGGTTTTGCCTGGGTTTATTCCTAAAGTAGTTGTTTTGATCTTGCTTGGTACCGGGCATTTACCTGTAGTAGCGTGTCTTATTTTAGCGTCTATTTTGAGGTTATACTACTATTTAAAAGTGGCTATAGTTGCTGGTGTGGGGACAGGTTTAAATCACTATGTGACGCAGAAATGAGGTGGCACTTTGCGGAAAATTAAAGCAAGTGTTTACGTTTGGTGGAGGATGTTTCTTTATGCCACGGGATTTTCGGGCTTGCTTGTTTTAGTTGGTGTGGTGGTGTTTAGCAGTAGTATAATTAGTATATCTTCCTTCCAAGAAGAGGGTCCAAAGATTTGGCTGCTAAAGGGGGTTAGGTCCTTAAAGATTGACAGATGTATTACTCAGACGGTTTGGAAAAGAAAGTGTCTTATCATGCATTGCGTAAAGAGGTGCCGATGATTAAAGTTGTTTCTGGTTCTATTTATGATTTACCTGTTCCGGCTAATTTATCTTATTTATGAAACTATGGATCATTGCTTGGGTGTTGTTTAATTTTACAGATTACGACTGGAATTTTTCTTGCAATACATTATACGCCCCATGTATTGGAGGCATTTAATTCTGTAGTGGCAATTGGACGAGATGTAAAGAATGGGTGGTTGATTCGGAGGTTTCACGCTAATGGGGCTTCGTTTTTCTTTCTTATAATTTACATTCATATTGCGCGGGGTCTATACTATCATTCCTTTTATCTTCGGAAGACTTGGATTGTGGGTGTTCACATGTTTCTTTTGTTGATGTTGGTTGCGTTTACGGGTTATGTTCTACCATGGGGGCAGATGTCCTATTGGGCAGCAACTGTAATTACTAATTTGGTTACAGCTGTGCCATTTGTAGGGGAGACATTGGTTAGGTATATTTGAGGGGGTTCAACGGTTTGTGACGCGACCTTGAAGCGGTTTTATGTTTTTCATATGTATGCGCCTTTTTTGTTAGGGGTGCTATCAGCTATTCATATAGCATACTTACATGAGACAGGGTCCGGAAACCCACTCGGAGTTTCAGCGGATGTAGACTGTGTGCCGTTTCACCCATACTATACTTATAAGGACTTGTTTGGGATTGTGGTTTTTTTAACGGCTGTTTCTGGGGTTGTGTTGCTTAGACCTGACATGTTTTCAGACCCGGAGAATTTTATTCCTGCTGACCCAGCTAAGACGCCTATTCATATTCAGCCTGAGTGGTACTTCTTGTTTGCGTATGCAATTTTGCGGAGAGTGCCTAATAAGTTGGGGGGCGTGGTGTTGTTGGTGGTGTCAGTGTTGATTCTTTATGTACTTCCCTTTTTTCGGATAAGAATAATTAAAGGATGTCAATTCAACTACGTAAGGCAGGTGCTATTCTGAGTGTTTGTAGCGAACTTTATTTTACTTTCGTATTTTGGGACTTGTACCGTAGAGTACCCCTATGACCGGGTTCCAATGATGTCAACGGTGTTGTACTTTGTGCTTTTTATACTGTTCTTGCCGTTGGGGCGGATGTGAGAGAAGCTGGTGATCGTTAAGAGGCCGCGGTAAAGAATGTAGAAGTTAGGTTTTTTTTTTTTTTTTTTTGAGGTTTCTTGAGTTTTTTTATCTACGAAATTGCGACATGGAGAAGGAGCCTGGGATTACTATATAGCCTGCCCTAGGGCAGGCTATGGTGTGGGCAGCGCTAGCGCTGCCCACTTATACGTAAGTCGTATGTAAGTCTTGTGTGGGGGGCCCCTAGGAAGGGGGTATCATTGGTTAATTGGTAGAGTAGACTTATGAGTCTGTAATGGTCCGGAGGGCTGTTACGGTCTGGTACGTTAGTGCCAGTGTAGGGGGGCAGATGAGCAAGAACTCAGATCTGCCCCCCCCCTATCTCTTAATTATTGACCAATGATACCCCCTTCCTAGGAGGGCTATCTTGTTGGGGTCTTTTTTTCCCACCTCCGAGCCCACGTGACTAAGGCGAACTTCGTAGTCACTCCTCGGCTTGAAAAAGAAAAGATAAGGTCTGGTGCTTAGTACTTTTTCTGACTTAGGTCAGTCATTACCGCAGCAACCAATAACCAGATAGTGAGGACACTAGTTTTTTTTCATGTGGATGACGGCATTCTGGTTTCGCCTTAGTTTCTTGGTGTCGGAGTTGGTATCATGGGTTATGCATGTGCTTTTTGAGTCCTTGTCTACATTTTGTGTCGGCGGTGTTTGGGTGGTTTCATTTGTGGGGGGTGTTTTTGGAATTTCTGTTTTTGAGGTGTTTTGGGTTGTTTTTTGGTTTGTAGGTTTTTGTGGGGCGCTGGATTCTGGGATGTAGGTTTTGCGTGGTTCTTTAGTTTTTTGTGGTTGTTACCGGTATTACTTGGTTGCTCATTTTGTTGAGTGTTAATATGATGGGAAATAAGTTAAAACTGAGTGGTTGGGCCTATGCCCGGGTCATGGTCCCAGTGTTTGATTGTCGGCTTTATTTAGTGTTGATTGGAATGGAGAGTAAACTAAGATAAAGTTATTGGGCTCATGACCCGGGTATAGGCCTGTGTCCTCCTCCTTATCTCTAGTAGTTTAATAAGAACGTTGGATTGCAGGTCCTGAGGTGAGTTGTTTCTTAGAGATGTATTTAGCGAAATCTTTCTTTGGATTGTATGTGTGAGAGAGGTTTGGTTTGGTTTGAGGTTGGCTTTTTTATGGGCGAGATGTTGTGTTTGGAAGTAGTAGTATGCTTGTTGTGGAAGAATTGGTTTGGGTTTAAGTACTTTTTGTATCATGGGTCATAGAGGTGAGGTTTAAATAGTTGTACCTGAAAGGTTTAGAGCTATCTTCCCTATGGGTTTTCTTGGATCTTGTGTTTGTGGTGTTGCATTATCATAGATAAGGGGGAGATAGCAGTGAAATGTTTGTCGGAAGGCCTGATAGCTGGTTTATCGGGAAATGCATATAAGTGCAGCGAGGCTGATAGGACTAGGAGAATGGTGTAATAATCTTGGTTTTGTGTCTTAGTGAGGTCTGAGGGGTGAAGCTCTTAGATTTTGGATGAGTTTGGGTAATTTATTAAGTAGGGTTAGAAGTGCCTTTCTTATTTTGAATGTTTGTTCAAAGCTCTTTGTGGTTTTTGTTGTTTTGTACCGGTAGTGTTTCTGGAGTTTGGAGGTTATGCATTAGTATGATATTTGTAAGTGTTAAAGTGGCATAATTTTTATAATAGCGCTATTTAGCGGTAGGGTTGTTTATTGTGGCTGGTTCTGTTGTGGAGTGGCTCTCTACCCTTGTGATTTTCTTTTGGGGCTAGAGTGCAACAAATTTGTTTTGCATTGGCTTTTGGGCCTGGTGGTTGCGAGAAGTGGGTCTAAGGAATTCGGCAATTATCTTCTTCGCCTGTTTATTAAAAACATCGCTCTCAGTTTTTGGAGTGTTGAGGGTCGTGCCTGCCCGGTGGAGTTTCGTCTTTAAACGGTTGCTGTTTAGAGCAGTACGAAGGTAGCGCAGTAAATCGTCCTTTGATTTGGGAATAGTATGAATGGCTTGACGTGAGGAGGTCTGTCTCGGACTCATTTGTTGATGTTTATTTCTGTGTGAAAAGGCTCAGATTTTTTCATTAGACGAGAAGACCCCGTCGAGCTTGATGGGGGCTGGGGTATCGTTCTTAGTTCGAAGTTTAGCTGGGGTGACTTGATGCAGAATTAACGCATTTGAAGTATTAGGTGTGAAGATCCTCTATTAGGGACATGAAGAAAAAGCTACCGCGGGGATAACAGCGTAATGTCCTTGGAAAGGTCTTATTGAAGAGGGGTGTTGCGACCTCGATGTTGAATTAGGGTTTCGTCTTGGCGCAGCCGTTGAGATAGTGGGACTGTTCGTCCTTTAAAATTCTACATGATTTGAGTTTAGACCGGCGTGAGCTAGGTCGGATTCTATCTTTGTTTGAGGCCTTTTTTGTACGAAAGGATCGAAGGGCTGGTCTTGGTGATTTAATTGGGTTTTGTAATTTCTGGTTGGTTGAAGCACATGGGTTGTAGTGAGATTTCTAATTTTACTGGAAGCGGTTCGACTCCGTTTGTGGTTCTTTGAGTGTGCGTTTCCGGCACTACGTTGGCTCTCTCTGGGGTTACACATGTTACTATAGGGGAGTAGGGAGTGAGGCTCTTTTTCTTGTGGGTGTTCTTTAAACAGGGGCAGACAGCGAGATGAGGCTACTAAAATTAGGGAATTACCTAAGATTTTGAGGAGTCCCCCCTACGTCAGTGATCAAGATTGGTAATGATTGCCGGGGATGGTTATCCAGTTATGATGGAGAGGAGAAGGAGATAATAAAGTGCCAGCATCTGCGGTTAAACTTTGCCTTCGAGTTAATGAATCCTTGTGGAGTGGTTTAGGAAGGTTTGAAAACAGGATTTCTTCTTATTTCGGTGAAATGTGTAATGGAGGAAGTTTTTGGGGTTTGTATTCCTTTTGCCAAGAAGGCTGTCTTGAAAGACGGGGATTAGATACCCTCTTATTTATGCTGTCATGATGGATCCATGGGAAGTACGGGTTAATATGCTTGAAATCTAAGGAAGTTGGCGGTGATCTCACATCAGGTGAGGGGAACTTGGCGGTTGATTCGATAGACCTCGAAGACTTTACCTTTTGTTTTCTTAGCCTACCGCCGTTGTCAGTAGTCTTTTTGATAAGGCAGAGGGCTGCTAGGAACATAAATCATTCTGTTTTTGATGAACTGTTCGAATTCAGGTAATGGTGTTGGTTACCAGAAGGGCTTAGCTGAGTTACATTTATGAAATAATGACGGAAGTAGGGTTGAAATAGTCCTATTGAAGGTGTACTTCACAGTAATATTTTTAAGTGAGGATTTGTGAATAAGTTCTGGGTCGTGTACAAATCGCCCGGCACCCCTGTATAGTTAAGTCTGGGTAAGTCGTAACACAGTAATGCTATCATAAGGTGGTTTTACAGAATGGGAAGGCGTCCGTAGAGGTGTTAAGTTGTAGCCTTAATTATGAAATTGTTGATTTCTCTTCCTAGTTTCGTGTTGAGAGTAGCTGTGTTTATGACTATAATAGGATATGATGTTGCTGATGTTTATTGGGGTGCACCTCAAGGTTATGTTGGGGTATTTCTTATGCTTGGTTTTGTTTCTTTTCCCTTGGTTTTTATTGGAAGCAACGAATTATTTATGGCTCCTAGACGAGTGGGTGCTTTGTTGCAGGGTGGCTGAAAACGGTTTCATTATTATATTGAGGAGGAGCATGGTGACTTAATGAGCTATCCTGGTTTGACTCATGTGTTTTTTACTTTGTTGTTATTTATTCTTGGTGTGGCTTTTTTAGGAATCATAGCTTATTTCCCATCTTTAGGGGTTCATTGGAAGGTGTGGGTTAGTTTGGCTTTACCTTTTTGGATTATGGCTATAATTTTTACTTGGAGTAGAAATTATGGGACTTTTTCTGGGTTTGCTGTGGATCCTGAGTTGCCTTGAGGTTTGAATGCGGTACTACTAATGACTGAGCTAATTAGGATTGTTGCTCGTCCTATTACTTTGTCTCTCCGGATTTGGGTTAATGTCTCTATTGGTCAGGTTGGGATGCACTTGTTGGGTCAGATGTTTGGAAACTATGTTTCTTTAGGGTTCGACGGGGTTTTAGGGGCTTTTTTTTGTTGGTTTTTTGGTACTAGATTGATGGCGGCGGAAATGTGTGTTTTGTGTATTCAAAGGTTTATTTTTATTAAATTGTTGCTTATTTATTGCAGAGAATATGGTTATAGGCATGCTAGTCCTAGGTCTTATCACTAGTTGATAGTGTGTTGTGCTTGTTTTAGGTTGTAGTTTAATGAGAATTGGAGCTTTGGGAGTTCCGGGTGCCTTCTTGGTCAGCCTAAATTGTTAAGTTTATTATTGGAGCTTTAACTCTTCAGGGGGCAAAATGTCTGCTTAGCACAGGATGTTAAGTTAAGTTAAACTATGGCACTTCAAATGCTAATATGAACATGATGTTCACATCTTGGTGACTAAAACTGGTTATCCTGTTCTTTATAATACTTTGTTGCCTGTTGTTGTTTCTACGGGTGTTTGGTTGACGGCGGCTGGAGCCGTTTTTTATTTTCATGGGGATAGGTGCGCAGGCGCTTTTCGTGGTTTGGGGGTGATTGCTTTAGCTATAGTAATGTGATGGTTTAAGGTAGCTGCCGAAGCAGCGAAGCAAAGCGGGCACAGGTCTTTGGTTTATCGGAATGAGCGTATTGCTATGGCTTTGTTTATTTTGTCTGAAGCGTTCTTTTTTGTTAGGTTTTTTTGGGCTTTAGGACATTTTAAGATTGGCGAAATTTCTTATGGTTATGCGTGACCTCCTGTTGGTATTAGAGTGGTTGATGCTTTTAAGGTTCCTTTGTTAAACCTTATTATTTTACTTTGTTCTGGGGCTACTGCACAGGCGTCTTTGGGTCATGTTAAGGCTCATAACCAGTCGTATCCGGAGACTAAAGAGATGGATGAGCACTTGTTGAAGGCGGTTGTGGGGTTGCTTATCACTGTTGTTTTGGGGTTCCTCTTTCTGGGGGTTCAGGCGTGAGAATACGTTATGTGCCAGTTTGCTATTAGAGATAGTGCGTTTGGCAGTGTTTTTTTTGTTGTAACTGGTTTTCATGGTTCTCATGTGTTGATTGGTGCTTTATTTTTTGTTGTGGCTATTTTCCGTTTGTTGTGTGGCCATTTCAAAAAGGGGTCTAATTATTTCCATATGTGGGCTGCTGTTTGATATTGGCATTTTGTAGATGTTATTTGGGTGTTCTTGTTTGTTGCTTTGTATTGGGGGGCTAATAGGTAGGCGTGGTACTTTAAGAGAAAAGGTCTGATTTGCAGTCAGGAATTGGGAGTTATTCCCTTACGCTGTATAATGGATTCTGTGAGTGGTCATTCTTATGGGGGCAGGCGCTTTGCGGATGTTGTTTCGCCCAAGATTGGGCGTGAGTTTGGACCTTTGTTATCTAAGTTTTGGGTTCTTGCTTGTGGGGTTTTATGGGTTTTGTGAAAAGTTCGGCTTTTTTATGCTTGGGTTTGGCGTTGGGGTGGCACGGTTAATCACAAAGAG